GCAATCAGTTTCGCTACAGCGCCTGCTGCTCTAGCTAATTGTCCACCCTTTCCAAGTGTGATTTCTATGTTATGTATGGCCGTGCCTAAGGGCATATCGGTTGAAGTAGATTCTTCTTTTTTATCAATAAAAACCCCTTCCCAAACTGTACAAGCTTCTTCCAAAGCATACGGCTTTCTAGATGTATATGATGATATCTAGACAGATGGATCCTATATGAATCGTATGATGAAGTACCACATGAGTGGATATATAGGAATCCAAATCTGCCGAATCACTCATGTTATGATCTTCTACATCCTAGGTCTCCCCGTTCCGTCATCTGGCTTATGTTCTTCATGTAGCATTCAGACCGGATGACTCTATGAAATTACGTCGATACTTCCACATATTACGGGTAACGTAGGAGACATCTCTCTTTTTCTCCGGGGGGTCTTTCTAATTACCACTGCTTAGCTTTCAATTCGCCTCTGACCATCAAATGAAATGTGAATAACCCGTCCTCCTCTCTTTGAAACAAGGGGCGCTTCCGGTTCTGTGCGCGCTTCAAACAATTTTGTCTTCTCCATATTACCATATCTCTAGAGTCAATAATTTTCTATGAGGAACTACTGAACTCAATCACTTGCTGCCGTTACTCAACAGTTTTCTGTTGAGGTCTATCCCGTAGAGGTACTCCAATTGGATCAGTGATCGATTTCTAGGTTTCGTCGTAAACCTAATTGGTTACTTCCAATTACGTAAATCAATAGTTCAACCCGCACTCAAAGGTAGGGCATTTCCCATTGATATAGGAACTTCTGTACCAGAAACAATGGTATCTCCAATTATAGCCCCTCTGGGATGTAAAATATATCTCTTCTCACCATCCCCATAGTGTATGAGACAAATGTATGCATTTCGATTAGGGTCATATTCTATGGTTACGATTCTACCAGATATATCTTTTTCATTCCGTCGAAAGTCGATTTTACGGTATAGACGCTTATGGCCTCCCCCTCTATGCCCTGCGGTAATGATCCCTCTGGCATTACGACCTTTACCACAATGATGCTGTCCATAGATCAAATTATTTCGTGGATTGGATTTCACTTGATGACTGTCTACGGCTCCATTGCGTGTGCTCGGGGTAGAAGTTTTGTATAAATGTATTGCCGTGTTATTAAGTCTTTTGCTTTAAGTTCTTTTCTCTATAAGAGGTGGAATAGAATAACCCGGTTGAAGCGTAATGATCATACGTCTGTAATGCATTGTATGTCCCATAATAGGTCCCATCCTTCTACCCTTTCCCGGGAGTCGATGACTATTCATAGCTATTACCTTGACACCAAAGAATAGTTCGACCCAATGCTTTATTTCTGTCCTAGTTGATCCTGATTCGACATTAGAAGTATATTGATTGTTCCCCAATAACCGAATACTCTTTTCTGTAAAGACTGCATATTTGATTCCATCCATAAATCCATTTTCTTCCCTATGAGTTCCAGTATCGATAAGAATTCTAGTTCTTACTGTTCATATGTTATGGTATGAATATACCGTACCAATTCGCTATGTATGGATTATGAGATTCCGTTGATGCAGAGCCAATTCCAATAGACTTATTGAATGTTCCCATTGGCGTGCATCCAGCAGGAATTGAACCTACGAATTTGCCAATTATGAGTTGGGCGCTTTAACCATTCAGCCATGGATGCTTAACAGGGATCATCGTACATCGTGAATAACCAAATTCCAATTGAAATGAAATCTTTAGGAGGAATCAATGAAACGACATCAATTCAAATCCTGGATATTCGAATTGAGAGAGATATTGAGAGAGATCAAGAATTCTCACTATTTCTTAGATTCATGGATCAAATTCGATTCAGCGGGATCTTTCACTCACATTTTTTTCCACCAAGAACGTTTTATGAAACTCTTTGACCCCCGAATTTGGAGTATCCTACTTTCACGTGATTCACAGGGTGCAACAAGCAATCGATATTTCACGATCAAAGGTGTAGTACTGCTTGTAGTAGTGGTCCTTATATCTCGTATTAACAATCGAAAGATGGTCGAAAGAAAAAATCTCTATTTGATGGGGCTTCTTCCTATACCTATGAATTCCATTGGACCCAGAAAGGAGACATTGGAAGAATCTCTTTGGTCTTCCAATAGAAATAGGTTGATTGTTTCGCTCCTGTATCTTCCAAAAGGGAAAAAGGTTTCTGAGAGTTGTTTCATGGATCCGCAAGAGAGTACTTGGGTTCTCCCAATAAAGAAAAAGCGTATCATGCCTGAATCTAACCGGGGTTCGCGGTGGTGGAGGAACCGGATCGGAAAAAAGAGGGATTCTAGTTGTCAGATATCTAAGGAAACCGTAGCTGGAATTGAGATCTCATTCAAAGAGAAAGATAGCAAATATCTGGAGTTTATTTTTTTATCCTATACGGATGATCCGATCCGCAAGGACCATGATTGGGAATTGTTTGATCGTCTTTCTCCGAGGAAGAAACGAAACATAATCAACTCGAATTCGGGACAGCTATTCGAAATCTTAGGGAAAGACTTGATTTGTTATCTCATGTCTACTTTTCGTGAAAAAAGACCAATTCAGGGGGAGAGTTTCTTCAAACAACAAGGAGCTGGGGCAACTATGCAATCCAATGATATTGAGCATGTTTCCCATCTCTTCTCGAGAAACAAGTGGGGTATTTCTTTGCAAAATTGTGCTCAATTTCATATGTGGCAATTCCGCCAAGATCTCTTCGTTAGTTGGGGGAAGAATCAGCACGAATCGGATTTGAACGTCTCGAGAGAGAATTGGATTTGGTTAGACAATGTGTGGTTGGTAAACAAGGATCGGTTTTTTAGCAAGGTACGGAATGTATTGTCAAATATTCAATCTGATTCCACAAGATCTATTTTCGTTCAAGTAACGGATTCTAGCCAATGGAAAGGATCTTCTTCTGATCAATCCAGAGATCATTTCGATTCCGTTAGAAATGAGAATTCAGAATATCACACATTGATCGATCAAACAGAGATTCAGCAACTAAAAGAGAGATCGATTCTTTGGGATCCTTCCTTTCTTCAAACGGAACGAACAGAGATAGAATCAGATCGATTCCCGAAATGCCTTTTTGGATCTTCCTCCATGTCCTGGCTATTCACGGAACCTGAGAAGCGGATGAATAATCATCTGCTTCCGGAAGAAATCGAAGAATTTCTTGGGAATCCTACAAGATCAATTCGTTCTTTTTTCTCTGACAGATGGTCAGAACTTCATCTGGGTTCGAATCCTACCGAGAGGTCCACTAGAGATCCTAAATTGTTGAAGAAAAAACAAGATGTTTCTTTTGTCCCTTCCAGGCGAGCGGAAAAGAAAGAAATGGTTGATATATTCAAGATAATTACGTATTTACAAGATACCGTCTCAATTCATCCTTCGGAACCATATCACATCCCGGATCTGGTTCCGAAGGATGAACCGGATATGGACAGTTCCAATAAGATTTCATTCTTGAACAAAAATCCATTTTTTGATTTCTTTCATCTATTCCATGACCGGAACAAAGGGGGATACGCGTTACGCCACGATTTTTTTGAATCAGAAGAGAGATTCCCAGAAATAGCGGATCTATTCACTCTATCAATAACCGAGCCGGATCTGGTGTATCATAGGGGATTTGCCTTTTCTATTGATTCCTACGGGTTGGATCAAAAAAAATTCTTGAATGAGGTATTCAACTCCAGAGATGAATCGAAAAAGAAATCTTTATTGGTTCTACCTCCTCTTTTTTATGAGGAGAATGAATCTTTTTCTCGAAGGATCAGAGAAAAATTGGAAGATCCCAAACTCAAAACAGCGGTATTTGCTAGCAACAACATAATGGAGGCAGTCAATCAATATAGATTGATCCGAAATCTGATTCAAATCCAATATAGCACCTATGGGTACATAAGAAATGTATCGAATCGATTCTTTTTAATGAATAGATCCGATCGCAACTTCGAATATGGAATTCAAAGGGATCAAATAGGAAATGATACTCTGAATCATATAACTATAATGAAATATACGATCAACCAACATTTATCGAATTTGAAAAAGAGTCAGAAGAAATGGTTTGATCCTCTTATTTCTGGAACTGAGAGATCCATGAATCGGGATCCTGATGCATATAGATACAAATGGTTCAATGGGAGCAAGAATTTCCATGAACATTTGGAACATTTCGTTTCTGAACAGAAGAATCCTTTTCAAGTAGTGCAAGTAGTGTTCGATCGATTACGTATTAATCAATATTCGATTGATTGGTCCGAGGCTATCGACAAAGAAGATTTGTCTAAGTCACTTCGTTTCTTTTTGTCCAAGTCACTTCTCTTTTTGTCCAAGTCACTTCCCTTTTTCTTTGTGAGTATCGGGAATATCCCCATTCATAGGTCCGAGATCCACATCTATGAATTGAAAGGTCCGAATGATCAACTCTGCAATCAGTTGTTAGAATCCATAGGTGTTCAAATCGTTCATTTGAAGAAATTGAAACCCTTCTTATTGGATGATCATGATACTTTCCAAAGACCGAAATTCTTGATCAATGGAGGAACAATATTACCATTTTTGTTCAAAAAGATACCAAAGCGGGTGATTGACTCATTCCATACTAGAAAGAATCGCAGGAAATCCTTTGATAACACGGATTCCTATTTCTCAATGATATCCCACGATCGAGACAATTGGCTGAATCCCGTGAAACCATTTCATAGAAGTTCATTGATATCTTCTTTTTATAAAGCAAATCGACTTCGATTCTTGAATGATCCACATCACTTCTGGTTCTATTGTAACAAAAGATTCCCCTTTGATGTGGAAAAGACCCGTATCAATAATTATGATCTTACATATGGACAATTCCTCAATATCTTGTCCATTCGCAACAAAACCTTTTCTTTGTGCGTCGGTAAAAAAGAATATCTTTTTTTGGAGAGAGAGACTCTTTCACCAATCGAGTCACAGGTATTTGACATCTTCATACCTAACGATTTCCCACAAAGTGGTGATGAAACGTATAACTTGTACAAATTGTACAAATCTTTCCATTTTCCAATTCGATCCGATCCATTCGTTCGTGGAGCTATTTACTCGATCGCAGACATTTCTGCAACACCTCTAACAGAGGAACAAATAGTCAATTTGGAAAAAACTTATTGTCAGCCTCTTTCAGATATGAATCTATCTGATTCAGAAGGGAATAACTTGCATCAGTATCTCAGTTTCAATTCAAACATGGGTTTGATTCACACTCCATGTTATGAGAAGTCTTTACCATCCGGAAAGAGGAAAAAACGGAGTCTTTGTCTAAAGAAATGCGTTGAGAAAGGGCAGATGCATAGAACCTTTCAACGAGATAGTGCTTTTTCAAATCTCTCAAAATGGAATCTGTTCCAAACATATATGCCATGGTTCCTTACTTCGACAGGGTGCAAATATCTCAATTTCACCCTTTTAGATACTCTTTCAGACCCATTGCCGATACTGAGTAGTAGTCAAAAATTTGTATCCATTTTTCATGATATGATGCATGGATCAGATATATCACGGACAATTCCTCAGAAGATTCTTCCACAATGGACTCCGATAAGTGAGATTTCGAGTCAATGTTTACAGAATCTTCTTCTGTCCGAAGAAATGATTCATCGAAATAATGAGTCACCCGTTCCATTGATATGGGCACATCTGAGATCAACAAATGCTCGGGAGTTCCTCTATTCCATCTTTTTCCTTCTTCTTGTTGCTGGATATCTCGTTCGTATACATCTTCTCTTTGTTTCCCGAGCCTCTAGTGAGTTACAGACAGAGTTAGAAAAGATCAAATCTTTGATGATTCCATCATACATGATGGAATTTCGAAAACTTCTGGATAGGTATCCTACATCTGAACTGAACCCTTTCTGGTTAAAGAATCTCTTTCTAGTTGTTCTGGAACAATTAGGAGATTCTCTGGAAGAAATACGGGGTTCTGCTTCTGGTGGCAACATGCTATTGGGCGGTGGTCCCGCTTATGGGGTCAAATCAATACGTTCTAAGAAGAAATATTGGAAGATCAATCTCATCGATCTTGTAAGTATCATACCAAATCCCATCAATCTAATCATTTTTTCGAGAAATACGAGACATCTAAGTCGTACAAGTAAAGAGATCTATTCATTGATAAGAAAAAGAAAAAACGTGAACGGTGATTGGATTGATGAGAAAATAGAATTCTGGGTCGCGAACAGTGATTCGATTGATGATGAAGAAAGAGAATTCTTGGTTCAGTTCTCCACCTTAACGACAGAAAAAAGGATTGATCAAATTCTATTGAGTCTGACTCATAGTGATCATTTATCAAAGAATGACTCTGGTTATCAAATGATTGAACAACCGGGATCAATTTCCTTACGATACTTAGTTGACATTCATCAAAAGGATCTAATGAATTATGAGTTCAATAGATCCTGTTTAGCAGAAAGACGGATATTCCTTGCTCATTATCAGACAATCGCTTATTCACAAACCTCGTGTGGGGCTAATAGTTTTCATTCCCCATCTCCTCATGGAAAACCCTTTTCGCTCCGCTTAGCCCTATCCCCTTCTAGAGGTATTTTAGTGATAGGTTCTATAGGAACTGGACGATCCTGTTTGGTCAAATACCTAGCGACAAACTCCTATGTTCCTTTCATTACGGTATTTCCGAACAAGTTCCTGGATGACAAGCCTAAAGGTTATCTTATTGATGATATCGATATTGATGATAGTGACGATATTGATGATAGTGATGATAGTGATGATAGTGATGATAGTGATGATGATGATGACCTTGATATTGATACGGAGCTGCTAACTATGACGAATGCGCTAACTATGTATATGACGCCGAAAATAGACCGATTTGATATCACCCTTCAATTCGAATTAGCAAAAGCAATGTCTCCTTGCATAATATGGATTCCAAACATTCATGATCTACATGTGAATGAGTCAAATTACTTATCCCTCGGTCTATTAGAGAACTATCTCTCCAGGGATTGTGAAAGATGTTCCACTGGAAAGATTCTTGTTATTGCTTCGACTCATATTCCCCAAAAAGTGGATCCCGCTCTAATAGCTCCGAATAAATTAAATACATGCATTAAGATACGAAGGCTTCTTCTTTCACAACAACGAAAGCACTTTTTCATTCTTTCATATACTAGGGGATTTCACTTGGAAAAGAAGATGTTCCATACTAACGGATTCGGGTCCATAACCATGGGTTCCAATGCGCGAGATCTTGTAGCACTTATCAATGAGGCCTTATCAATTAGTATTACACAGAAGAAATCCATTATAGAAACTAATACAATTAGATCAGCTCTTCATAGAAAAACTTGGGATTTTCGATCCCAGATAAGATCGGTTCAGGATCATGGGATCCTTTTCTATCAGATAGGAAGGGCTTTTACACAAAATGTACTTCTAAGTAATTGCCCCAT